AATTTAATATGGTTAAATTATCTTATCAACTATGATTATCTATTTTGGGGGAATAGATAATATATTATGATGATATTTGTATAAATGTATAAAATAATATAATTATTAATTTGTAGGATCTGTTTTCTATAGGGGTGCCTTAGAAATTAAATAATTGCATGTGTTTGTGAGTCAAGTGATTTAGGTAAAGTGGAGGATATAGAGAGGATGGGGAGGATAGTTTTAAGATGTGCCCAGTATACACATATTGGACTTAATTTAAATTGTTAATTTGTTTCTGGTTATTTTTTAGCTTTGGGATGATTAGTTTGCATGTGAGTTTTTGTGGGTTATTACTGTTGGCTATAATTTAAATCTAAAGGGTTAGTGTATTTAGCTTTGAATTTAATTTATTTTGATTTATTCGCAGTTTTTAGTTTTAAATTAATGAAATGTTTTTTGATTTATTTAATTCCTTTAATAACTAGTTAAAATTGTGCCAGCAACTGCGGTTATACAGTTAGTTAAAGTTAATTTTTTTGATATATATATTAATGGTTTGGTGCTATATAATTTAATTTATTCAGTTATGTTTTTGCTTTTAATATAAGGTGAAATTTTTATTATTTGTTGTTTGTAGCTAGTTTGGCTAAATTATATGAAATTCTTAGTTTAGACTAGGATTAGATACCCTATTATTTTGAATGTAAATTTTGTTATTTATATGATTAATAGTTTTGATCTTTAAAGTAAAAGGATTTGACGGTAATTATATCTTTTCAGAGGAACCTGTCCTGTAATTGATAATCCACGTTAAATTTTACCTTAATTTTATGGTTTGTATATCTCTGTTTTTAATAGAATGTTTTATTAGAAGTTTGTGTTTATTTTCTTAAATTTATGTTCTTAAATTTAAATCAGGTCAAGGTGCAGTATATATTAAGGGTAGAGATGGGTTACAATAATTTATAAATTTTGGAATTAATTACTTGTATTGGTTTAGTAAAATAGGATTTGATTGTAATATATATTATATTTTATTTATGATATTAGCTCTTTATTAAGTACACATCGCCCGTCGCTCTCATTATTAAGATGAGATAAGTCGTAACAAAGTAGGCCTATCGGAAGGTGGGCCTGGAATTATTCAGGTTATTACCCAGGGTATATTGTTATTTACATTAATAATACATTTGTGCAATTCAAATTAACTTGATTATCTATTTAATTTAATTACAAGATTTATTATTTATTTTATTATATGAAATAACATGTTTTTTTAGTAAATTTTATTGAATGATTTGTATTTATTTATAGTTTATATTTTCTGTGAAGGTTAAAATATTTTTAGATTTTGAAAGTAGAATTTAATTTTTGTACCTTTTGTATCAGGGTTTATCAATTTATTTTATATATTTATATTTTTCCCGAATTTATAAGAGATAATTAATTTTGTTATTTGTTGTTTCATAAATATTAATAAAATTTAATTAGGGGATATATTCTATTCAATTATAATATATCTGGTTTCCTAAGATATGAATTTAATTCAGATCTATCAGTTTGTTAATTTTATTCTTTAATTTAATTTAAATTTATGATAGTTTAAGAATTTAGGGGATAAGCTCTATTTTCATTTTATAGTTGATTGATATTTTATATTTATAAATTAAATATTGTAGGTTTAGTAATGGCCAACATTTATTTTGTTATAATTATTTTTAATTTATTTATTTATTTATTTGTAACTTAATTTTTTATTAGGATTAATTAAAATTAATGGTTGAATTTTAAGTTTTAATGTTAGAATTAGTAATTTTTAAATTTTATTTATAGTAACTCGGCAAATTTGAATCTCACCTGTTTATCAAAAACATGTCCTGTTGTGATTATTTAATATCAGGTCATTCCTGCTCAATGATAGTATTGTTTATTAAATAGCCGCAGTATTTTGACTGTGCAAAGGTAGCATAATCATTTGTCTCTTAATTGGAGGCTTGTATGAATGGGTTCATGAAGTTTTGACTTTCTTTATATAAAATATTGAATTTAACTTTTTAGTTAAAAGGCTTAAAAATTTATTTATGGGACGAGAAGACCCTATAGAAATTTACTTATTTATATGGGATTGTTATTATTATTAATCAAATAGTTCCATTTAAATAAGTTTTGTTGGGGTGACATTGAGATTTATTTAACTCACAATAATTTTTTTTATAAATTTGTATATTTAATGATCCTTTATTATGGATTATAAGATTAATTTACCTTAGGGATAACAGCGTAATTCCTTTGAAGAGTTCATATCGATGAAGGAGTTTGCGACCTCGATGTTGGATTAAAATTAGTTTTAAGTGTAGAAGCTTAATTTACTGGGTCTGTTCGACCTTTAATTTTTTACATGATCTGAGTTCAGACCGGCGTGAGCCAGGTCGGTTTCTATCTATAATTTTATAAAAATATCTTAGTACGAAAGGACCAGATATTTCATATATTATGTTTATTTATTGATTAAAAATTAATTATACTATTTTGGCAGAAATTTAGTGCGGTAAATTTAGAATTTATTTATGTGATGTTTATTACAAATAGTAGTGTTTATCTTTTCTTATTTAGTTATTTTAATTTTTGTTCTTGTTTCTGTTGCTTATGTTACTTTGCTCGAACGTAAGGTTTTAGGTTATATTCAGATTCGTAAGGGTCCTAATAGGGTAGGGTTTTTAGGTTTATTACAACCTTTTTCTGATGGTATTAAACTATTTTTTAAGGAGCAGACTTATCCTTATAAATCGAATTTTTTTATTTATTATTTATCTCCTATATTTATGTTAACTATTTCTTTTATAATGTGAATGTTATATCCTATGCTTATCAATGTTTATAATTTTAATTATGGTGTTTTGTTTTTTATATGTTGCACAGGGGTTGGGGTTTATGGGATGATATTATCTGGCTGGTCTTCTAATTCTAATTATGCTCTTTTGGGGAGATTACGTTCTGTGGCTCAGACAATTTCTTATGAGATTAGAATGTCTATAATTATGATTTGTTTTATTGTTTTCATTTATAGTTTTAATTTATTAATATTTATATATTACCAAAGGTATGTTTGATTTGTCTTATTTTCTTTTCCTTTATTTTTTTGTTGACTTTCTTCTTGTTTGGCTGAAACTAACCGTTCACCTTTTGATTTTGCTGAGGGTGAGAGTGAATTAGTTAGAGGGTTTAATGTTGAATATAGAAGAGGTAGTTTTGCTTTTATTTTTTTGTCAGAATATATAAATATTATTTTTATAAGAATGTTAACTGTTGTTATGTTTTTAGGTTGTGATATTTTGTCATTAATATTTTATATTAAGGTTTCTGTGGTTATTTTTTGATTTATTTGGGTTCGAGGGGTTTTACCCCGTTTTCGTTATGATAAGTTAATATCTTTGACTTGAAAGTTGTTTTTACCATTATCCTTAAATTATTTTTTATTCTTTTTTGGTTTATTGTGTTTTATAATAAGAGATTAAATTCATTAATTTAAGTGTTCATTTAAGTCAATGAAAGGATTTAACTTTCATTCTGTACTTTCAAGGTACAAGTTTGTCTAAAACTTATTGACTATTTGATTATATTATCTCATATTTTTATTATTAATGGTGAGATCAGGAAGTATATAAAGTACATTATTGCGATTATTTGTCCTGTGAAGATATATGGTTCTTCTGCTGGTCGTGCCCCAATTCATGTTAATAAAATAATTGCGGTAGTAAATCTTCAGAATATAATTTTATTTAATGGATAGAATTTGTTTCCTTGAAATTTTCTTTTATTTGTAATTGTTGGTAAAATAATAATTATAATGGATATTACTATAGCGATTACCCCTCCTAATTTATTAGGAATTGATCGAAGAATCGTATAAGCAAATAGGAAATATCATTCAGGTTGAATGTGTACGGGGGTTACTAATGGATTTGCTGGTAAGAAGTTTTCTGGGTCTCCTAATGTTCGGGGTTCTAATAAAATTAATATTGAGAATAAAAATATTGTAATTATTATTCCTATTAAATCTTTAATAGAGAAGTAAGGATGGAATGGTGATTTTTCATAATTTCTATTTAGCCCTATTGGGTTGTTTCTTCCTGTTTGGTGTAGAAATAGTAAGTGTAAAATTACTATTGCTGCTACAATAAATGGTAAAAGGAAGTGTAGTGTGAAAAATCGTGTTAATGTTGCATTATCCACTGAGAATCCCCCTCATAATCATTTTACTAAATTATTACCTAAATATGGGATAGCTGACAACAGGTTTGTAATTACTGTAGCTCCTCATAAGGATATTTGTCCTCATGGTAGTACATATCCTAGGAATGCAGTTCCTATAATTAGGAATAGTAGTAACACCCCTACTAGTCATGTGGTAATTAATTTGTATGAGCCATAGTATAATCCTCGTCCAATATGTATGTATAAGCATAAGAAAAATATAGACGCGCCATTTGCATGTGTGTATCGAAGTAATCACCCATTATTTACATCTCGACAGATGTGAATAACTCTATTGAATGATATTTCAATGTTTGCTGTATAATGTATAGCTAAAAATACTCCTCTAATTATTTGGATTATTAAGCATAATCCTAGTAAAGATCCAAAGTTTCATCATAGTGAAATTGATGATGGGGTTGGTAAATCAATTAATGATCTATTAATAATTTTCATTAATGGGTGTTGCTTACGTATTGGTTTGTTCATATTTTTTTATTCGTAAAGGACCTTTGTTGATGTCTGCGATGTTGGAAACTACAATTATAGTAAATAATAGATATAACATTATTATAATTGTCATTGATGCCGATATTCTGTTAAATAATTTTGTGAATGATTTTATTTCTATTATCTCTCTATATCCTCCCCATCCTCTCGTCTTATTTATTATAAAATATCTTATTATTGATGATATAATGAATATGAAGAATATTTTAACTGAGGTTTGGAATTTTTCATTTGATGCTACTCTAGCTATATAAATGAAAAGTACTAATGCTCCTCTTAATATGATAATTATAATAATGTATGATATTATAAATGATTTTATAATTATTCCAGTAATTATTGCCACCACAAGGGTTTGTAAAATCAGTATGAATCCTATTCTTAATGGGTGTTTTATAAATATTATTATTATTGCGATGGAGGTTATTAATGAAAATATAAAGTATATCAACCAGTAAATAGTTTATAAAAATGTTAATTTTGGAGATTAATGATAAGCATAAAGTGCTTTTTACTGAAGTTTTAAGGTTAATTTTATTACCATTTACAATTTACAAAATTGTAGTTTTGTTTTTAAACTATTAAAACTTATTTTAAGAATATTTCATTTATTTATATTTTTTATATTTTGTGGTGCTTTTGTTTTTTGTTTTAATCATAAACATATTTTGCTAGCTTTGTTGAGCCTGGAATTTATGGTTCTTTCTGTATATTTAGTTTTATTATGTTTTTTAATATTTCATGGTTATGAGGTTTACTTTGTAATTATCTTTTTAGTTTTTTCTGTTTGTGAAGGGGCTCTTGGTCTGTCAGTTTTAGTGAATTTTGTTCGTTCAACTGGTAATGATTATTTATCAAGTATATCTATTTTATCATGATAAAGTATATTATATTCACTCTGTTTTTGATTCCTGTTTTATTTAATTCATGAATTTTTATATATTTTTTAATAATTCTATCTTTCTTATTTATTTATATATCTATAAATTATAGTTATTTTTTTATGATTAGTGGTTCTTTTGGTGTTGACTTGATTTCGTATAGATTAATTGGCTTAACAAGTTGAATTATTTTTTTAATAGTTTTAGCTAGTTATAATATCTATTCTAATAATAATTATACTTCAGAGTTTTTATTCATAGTACTGTTTTTATATTTATCTTTAATTATGGCTTTTAGATTTGATAATTTATTTTTATTTTACATTTGTTTTGAAATGTCTATTATTCCCACCCTTTTTTTGATCTTTGGGTGGGGTTATCAGCCTGAGCGTTTGATTGCTGGTTACTATTTATTATTTTATACATTGTTTGGTTCTTTACCTTTATTGATTTCTTTGTTTTTTGTTTTTACTTTTTCATTTACTTTAAATTATATATTAATTAACTTAGATTTAAATTTTTATCTTTACATTTCTTTGATTTTTGCTTTTCTTGTGAAAATTCCTATAATATTTGTTCATTTTTGACTTCCTAAGGCTCATGTTGAGGCGCCAATTTCAGGTTCTATAATTTTGGCTGCTGTTTTATTAAAGTTAGGGGGTTATGGTCTTTATCGTATGTTTTCTTTTGGTTATTTATACTTTATAAATTATAATTATTGTTTTTTAGTAATCGGTTTATTTTCCTCCTTTGTTATTGGTTTGTTGTGTCTATGTCAGGTTGACATTAAGTCTTTAATTGCTTATTCTTCAGTTTCTCATATAGGTTTAGTGATTGTTGGTATTATGTCATGTAATTGTTATGGTTATATTGGATCTTTCATTCTTATTTTAGGTCATGCTTTTTGTTCTTCTGCTCTTTTCTGTTTGGGTAATATTTTATATGAGCGTACCGGTAGTCGTAGACTTTTTATTAATAAGGGGATTATATCATTTTTCCCCAGACTGTCTATATTCTGATTTCTTTTATGCTCTAATAATATAGCTGCTCCTCCTTCTCTTAATTTATTGGGTGAGGTTTTTATCATTAATAGATTAATGGGTTGTAATTACTTATTTTATTTTCTGTTGATATTGGGTTCTTTCTTTTCTTGCTGTTATAGAATCTATTTATTTTCTTTAATTAATCATGGATCTTTTTTTAAGGGTTTTGCTGTTTTATATTCTATTAATGTCCGTGAATATTTATTAATTGTTTTTCATTGGCTCCCTTTAAATTTGTTGATTGTTAATTTTGATTATTTTACTATATTTTTATAGGGTTTAAATAGTTTAATTTATTTTAGAATTATAATTTGTGGTATTATAGGTGTAATTTTTACTTTAGACTCCATTATTAATTTGTGTTTTTATAAGCTTTGGAGATTTTTTTTGTTTATTTTTGGTTCAATTTTTCTTTTTTTGGGTTCTTTTTATATTTATGATAATTATTCAGTTTTTTTTGATTGAGAATTTTATTCTCTTAATTCTGTTTCTATTTATATAACTTTTATCTTTGATTGAATGTCCTTAATTTTTATAGGGTGTGTTTTTTATATTTCATCTATGGTGGTTTTTTATAGAAGATCTTATATATCTCATGATATTTTTAAATATCGTTTTTTATTATTAGTTTTATTGTTTATTGTTTCTATGATATTTTTAATTATTTCTCCTAATTTATTTAGAATTCTTCTTGGCTGAGATGGGTTGGGCTTGGTTTCTTATTGTTTAGTTATTTATTTTCAAAATATTAAGTCTTATAATGCTGGTATATTGACTGTTTTGACTAACCGTATTGGTGATGTTGCTATTCTTATTTCTATTGCTTGGCTTTTAAATTCTGGGGGTTATAATTATTATTTTTGTTTTTATTATTCTGATAGTTATTCATATTGAATTGGTTATTTGTTATTAGTTGCTGCTTTTACTAAGAGTGCTCAAATTCCCTTTTCTTCTTGGCTTCCTGCAGCCATAGCTGCTCCAACCCCTGTTTCTGCTCTTGTTCATTCATCTACTTTAGTTACTGCTGGTGTTTATTTATTAATTCGTTTTTACAATTTATTATTTAATATTGATTTGTCTTATTTTCTTTTAATTTCTTGTTTAACAATATTTATGTCTGGTTTAGGGGCTAATTTTGAATTTGATTTAAAGAAAATTATTGCTCTTTCTACTTTAAGACAATTGGGTATAATAATGAGAATTTTATTTATGGGTTATCCTCATCTTTCTTATTTTCATCTTCTTTCTCATGCTTTTTTTAAGGCTTTATTATTCTTGTGTGCTGGTTTAATTATTCATAGAATGTCTGATTCTCAGGATATTCGTCATATGGGTTATGTTATTAATTATTTACCTTTTACTTGTTCTTGTTTCTGTATTTCTAATTTGTCTTTGTGTGGTTTTCCTTTTCTTTCTGGCTTTTATAGTAAGGATTTAATTCTTGAGTACATGAGTTCTGGTTATTTCAATTTATTTATTTATTCTATTTTTTTTCTTTCTGTTGGTTTAACTGCTTGTTATAGATTCCGTTTAATTTATTATTGTGTTAGTTTTAGGAGAGGTCTTTTTCCTTGTCAAGAATATTATGAATCTTTTGATATAATACTTTCTATAATTATTTTGGCTTTTATATCTATTACTTTTGGTTCAATTTTTTCTTGATTAATTTTACCTAGATTTGATGTATATTTTTATACTTTAGAATGTAAACTAATACCTATCATTTTTGTTTCTCTTGGGTCTTTTTTAGGTTATGAAATTTCTAAGTTGAATTTATCTAATATAAGTTTGGGGTTTGTGAATATGTTAATTTATAATTATTTTGGCTCTATGTGATTTATACCTTCTTTTAGAACTTATGGTGTTGTTTATCCTACATTAATTTTTTCATATAATTATTCTAAGTTGATTGATGGGGGTTGATGTGAATATTTAATTTCTAAGTCTCATTTTTCTTTCTTTTCTTATTTAAGAAAGTTTTTTCTTTATTATCATAATAATATATTAAAGTTTTATTTGATAAGATTTTTATTTTGGTTTATACTATTAATATTTTTATTTATATATTTAGGTAGCTTAAAATTTAAAGCTTGATATTGAAGTTATCACTATGAGTTTAATTAACTCCTTAAATATTTATAAAGATTGTATCTTATTTTTCCATTGAAAATGGAAGGTTTTAAATTTAAATAAACTATATAAATGTAAGGGGATAAACGGAGTTGAACCGCTTTAAAAGATAGTTAGCAGCTTCTTTTAGTTCTTCATTCCCCTTTAATTGGATTAAAAATTAAATCAATAGTTCCATTAACAATGAAAGGCCTCTATTTTGGCTTCAATTAACTTAGATAAGGGGTTATAATTTATTTGGTTAAACCCTAATTTTTAGGTCGAAACTAAATGTAATATTTACTTCATTATCTTTGAGAGAGACTAATTAATATTTAGTATTTTTTAATTGCAATTTAAATGTTATTTTAACTACACTCCCTATTTTCTTCATTCTAGTATTCCATTTTTTCATTCATGGTATAATCCTATGATTAATAATGTAATGAATACTGTTACTGTTATTACTCATTTTCTTGTTATTGATCATTTTATTGTGATAATGATTGGTAAAATGATGGCAATTTCAATATCAAAGATTATGAATAATATTGCTAATAGGAAGAATTGAATTGAGAATGGGTTTCGTGCTGATCTTTTTGGATTAAATCCACATTCAAATGGTGATATTTTTTCTCGGTCTTGTATTGATGATTTTGATAAAATGTTGCATGCTATTATTATAATTGTTGTTATGATAACTGCTAATGTAGCTGATGTAATAATTAATATTATTACTCTCTCTATTAATATTATAGATCAATTGATTGGAAGTCAATTATAATTTTTATACTAAAAGAGTATCTTCCTCATCAATATATTGAGATATATAAGAATAATCATACTACGTCTACAAAATGTCAGTATCATGCTGCTATTTCAAATCCTAAGTGGTGATTCTTAGAAAAATGGTTTTTAATGTGTCGCATTAATGACACTGAAAGGAATATGGTTCCGATGATTACGTGGATCCCGTGGAATCCAGTAGCTATGAAGAATCTTGATCCATAAACTGAGTCACTAATGCAGAATCTTGATTCCTTGTATTCATATGCTTGTATTACTGTAAAGTACACTCCTAGAATTACAGTAATTATTAGTCTATACATTGCTTGTTTTTTTTGATTTTCTATTAATCTGTGATGTGCTCATGTTACAGAAATTCCTGAACATAGCAGGATTATTGTATTTAGTAATGGGATTTCTATCGGGTTAAATACAGTAATTCCTTTGGGGGGTCATTTTATTCCTAGTTCTACTGTTGGTGATAGTCTTCTGTGGAAGAATCCTCAAAAGAAGGAAATGAAGAAGAATACTTCAGAGATAATAAATAAGATTATTCCAATTTTTAAACCATTGACTACTTTTCTAGTATGTTTTCCTTGGAATGTTGATTCCCGGATAATATCTCGTCATCATTGTAGTATTGTTAATAATAAGATGGTAATTCCTAATCATAGAAGGTACGTTTCACTCTTTCTGAATCATATTACTATTCCTGTTGCTGTTGTTATTGCCCCTACAGATCCTGTGATTGGTCATGGGCTATAATCAACTAAGTGATAGGGGTGATTTCATTTTGTTTTCATATTTGACTTCTCTGGTGTAAAGTGTACTTAGTACTGAAAATACGTATGCTTGAATAATAGCTACTGCTATTTCAAACATTATTAGCCCTACTTGGATTATTATAATTGCTGTTAATACAATATTGTTAGCTGATACTGAGTTATTTCCTAATAATCTTATTAATAGATGCCCAGCAATTATGTTTGCTGTTAATCGTACAGCTAATCTTCCTGGTCGTATAATATTTCTAATAGTTTCAATAATAACTATGAATGGTATAAGTGCTGAGGGAGTGCCCGATGGCACTAAATGGGCGAATATATGGTTGGTATGGTTAATTCAACCAAATATTATGATTCTTACTCATAGTGGTAGTGCTAGTGTTATTGAGAATACTAAATGTCTTGATCTTGTGAATACATATGGTAGTAATCCTATAATGTTATTATAGAAAATGAATAGGAATATTGATACTCTCATTAAGGTTATCCCATTTGATGAGGGCCCTAATAAGGTTTTTATTTCTTCGTGTAGTTTTATGGTAATTTTTGATATTAATATTATTAATCGGTTGGGTAGTGTTCAATATGCTATAGGGACTATAAAAAATCCAATTAATGTTCTTGTTCAGTTTATTGACAATTTAATTCTAGTTGCTGGGTCAAATGTTCTGAATAAATTAGTTATCATTTTCAATTTGCTTGTTTAACATTATTAGCCCTACTAATCAAATAGTTCCATTTAATATTAGGGTTATGATAGTTGTAAATAATTATAATAATTATTAATATGTTAAATATAATAAATAGTATTTCTCATCATATGTATGATATTTGTGGTATGTAAGAAATATTGAAGTTAATATTTTTAACTTGACAAGTTAATGTTTTATGACTTAAACTAATTTCTTCATTAAGAGTATTCTTAACTATACTATATTTTGGTTTAAGAGACCAATGCTTGGAAATTTCAGCCACTTAATGATACTGAGTTTATTCATTTAATGAAATTTCTTATTTTGATTCTTTCCACAACAATTGGTATAAATGAGTGGTTTGCTCCACAGATTTCTGAGCATTGTCCGTATATTAACCCTGGTCGGTTAATATTAATTGATCCTTGATTTAATCGTCCGGGTACGGCGTCAATTTTAATTCCTATTGATGGGATTGCCCATGAATGTAATACGTCTGCTGCTGTAATTAAAATACGAATCTGTGAATTTGTTGGTAAGATTGTTCGATTATCTACTTCTAGTAATCGGAATTCTGAATTGTTAATTTCATTTGTTGGTTTTATATAAGAGTCGAATTCAATATTTTTAAAGTCAGAATATTCATATCTTCAGTATCATTGATGGCCAATTACTTTTAGTGTTATAACTGGGTTGTTAATTTCATCAATTATGTAAAGTAGCCGAAGTGAAGGTAATGCAATAAATACCAATGTGATGGCTGGTAATACTGTTCAGATAAGTTCTAGTAATTGCCCTTCTAATAAGAATCGGTTAATAAATTTATTTATTGTAGTTGATGCTATTACATAACTAACTATAACAGTAATTATAGTTAGGATTATTACTGTATGATCATGGAAAAATCTTAATTGTTCTATTATTGATGAATTGGCGTCTTGTAATATATTATTTCCTCATGTTGCTATGTTCTAAAAAAAGATCTTAATCTCTATCTATGAATCTTAAATTCATTGCATAATAATTCTGCCACATTAGAATTTTTGTGAGTTTATTATTGGTAATTCTCTATATGAATGTTCTGCTGGAGGTAATTTTTGTATTCATTCAATTCTTGATGTTATATTTTCTGGGAAAATTACTACTCGTTTTGATACTATTCTTTCTCATAAAATTATTAAGAATATGATGATTCTAATTACTGATATAGTTGACCCAATTGATGAAATTATATTTCATCCTGTGTATATGTCAGGATAGTCTGAATATCGTCGTGGTATTCCTATTAATCCTAGGAAATGTTGAGGAAAAAATGTAATGTTTACCCCTAGGAATATTGTAAAGAATTGGATTTTTAATCACTTGGGATTTATAGTTATCCCTGTAAATAAGGGGTATCATTGAATAAATCTTCCTATAATGGCGAATACAGCTCCTATTGATAGGACATAATGGAAATGTGCTACTACATAGTATGTATCGTGTAATACAATGTCAATTGATGAATTGGCAAGAATCACTCCTGTTAATCCCCCAATTGTAAATAATAGAACGAATCCCAGTGCTCATAATATGGCTGGTGAAAAGTTTATTTTTGTCCCATGTATAGTTGCTACTCAACTGAAGATTTTAATACCTGTGGGTACGGCAATAATTATTGTTGCAGATGTAAAGTATGCTCGTGTGTCTACGTCTATTCCTACTGTGAATATATGATGTGCTCATACGATAAATCCTAATAAACCAATGGTTATTATAGCGTAGATCATTCCTAATGATCCGAATGATTCTATTTTCCCTCTTTCCTGTCTAATTATATGGGAAATTAGACCAAATCCTGGTAAAATTAAAATGTAAACTTCTGGATGCCCAAAAAATCAAAATAAGTGCTGATATAGGATAGGGTCTCCCCCTCCTGAAGGATCAAAGAATGATGTATTAAAGTTTCGATCTGTTAATAATATTGTAATTGCCCCTGCTAATACTGGTAATGATAATAATAGTAGTAGTGCGGTAATTCCTACTGATCATACAAATAAGGGTGTTCGTTCTAGTGTTATTCCTCTTGGCCGTATGTTGATAATAGTTGAAATGAAGTTTACTGCTCCTAGGATTGATGAAATACCTGCTAAGTGTAATGAAAAGATTGCTAAGTCTACTGATGATCCTCTATGGGATAAATTTCTTGATAGGGGAGGGTAAACTGTTCATCCAGTCCCTGCTCCTATTTCTACTATTCTTCTTATTATAAGTAAAATAATTGATGGGGGTAAAAGTCAGAATCTTATATTATTTATTCGAGGGAATGCTATATCTGGTGCTCCAATTATTAAGGGTACTAGTCAATTTCCAAATCCTCCAATTATAATTGGTATAACTATGAAGAAAATTATTACGAATGCATGTGCTGTGACAATCACGTTATAGATCTGGTCATCTCCAATAAATCTTCCTGGTTGACCTAATTCAATTCGAATGATTCATCTTATGGCAGTTCCAATTATTCCCGCTCATATTCCAAATATGAAATATAGTGTTCCAATGTCTTTGTGATTTGTGGAATATAATCATTTATTCAATGTTTTTAGATAAAGTGGCTGAAGTTTTAGGTAATAAATTGTAAATTTATTTATGGTATTTATACCCTTTATCAATTGATAATTTTGCTTTAATAGTCAAAGTTTAATGATGCTAGATTGCAATTCTAGAGTTGGAATTAATTTTTCCTTAAAGCTTACATATGTAATGTATTTTTAACTTTGAAGGTTAATAGTTTAATGCTTAACTTAAAGCTTTAGAATTTTTATATAAAATTTATTATGAATACTATTGGTAATCTGAAATTAATGATTAAAGTTACATTTATAATTTTTGAATTAGATTTTACGTTAATTCATTTATTAATAGTTGAATGTGATATAATGAGTATTGATATGGTTCGCATATAATAGAATAAAGTGATTATACTGAATATTATTATTAATATTAGTAATAAGTATGATTTATTTATTATTAAGGTTTGGATAGCAATTCATTTAGGCAAAAATCCAATAAATGGGGGTAACCCCCCAAGTCTTATTATAGATGTTATATATGAAATTTTTTCTGACTGTGTGAGATTTATTATGTTAATCTGTCTGATGTATATTATGTTGTATTTATGGAATATTATACATGTAGATGTGATTATAATTCTATAAATTGTTAAGTATGATATTCAGTTATTTTGTACTTTAATTAGTGATAATAACCATCCCGTGTGGTTAATTGATGAAAATGCTAAAATTTTTTTGAGTGATGTTTGATTTAATCCTCCAATTGCTCCTACTATTACTGATAAGATGATTGTTATTGTAATAAATTTATCATTTATATGGATATTTCTAATTATAATTATTGTACCTAATTTTTGTCATGTTATTAGTAAAATATTTATATTTCACTCAAGTTTATTTATTATTTCGGGTAATCATATATGGAATGGTGCTGCTCCTATTTTTATTAATAGTCTTATAGCTATTATTAAAGGGAATAATACATTTGATGGGGGGTAAATTATTCTTATAATAATTGAAAATATTAAAATAGTTCTTCTAATTCTTTGTACTAGGAAGTAAATAATGACAGCCTCTGCTGTATTTTTAGTTTTTCTTTTAATTAATGGGATAAATGATATTAAGTTAATTTCTAATCCTATTCATATCCCTATTCATCTATTTGAACATAAAGTTAGTGAGGTACCAAAAATTATTATTAAAAAGAATATAGTTTTAGTTTTATATATTTAGGAAGGAGAATTATTATTCTATTTACAGGGTATGAACCTATTAGCTTAATGGTTAGCTTACCTTACTTGAAATCTTACATAAAGGTGTAAAGTTTGATGCACATAAAGTTTTGATCTTTAAAGTTTTGGTTTAATTCCATTTTATGTAATAAGAGTATAATAAATACATAATCTATTCTATCAAAATAGCCCTTTATAGATTTCAGGCATCTTATC